CTTAGGTATCCTTTTAGACGCCCAATATAACAACCCCATCATTGATTTAAGACCTTGATAAGGTAAATACGCAGTCTATTCAATGCTAGGCATAATGAGTATAAGGACCTCAAAAAATTCTCTTTTCTTCCTATCCTATGAACTTTAAGGTGTATAAAGTTTCATACTGTATTCTTTAAGCAGAAGCGGGGCAATGGAGATTCTATTTAACTTAGATTGATCTAAGTCAAAAGCAAACCTACATCAGGATAACCCTTCTTTGAAACACTTTGGTAGTGCTCTCGGATCGGAATCAATAAATCCGAGCACATAGAGCCATTTTGTTATCTTTCTATCAAGAGAATTATGGTAGACTAACTGATTATTTATATCAGTTAATGAATGAGCCCAATGCAAAAAAAAAAAAAAAATGCATGTTGGGTCTTTGAAAAAGTTCGAATCATTTTGATAATAATAAGTTTGAGCTCTTTTACCGAGAAGGTCTACGGTTCGAATCCGTATAGCCCTAAAAAAAATTCAAATAAAAAAATTCTTGTTTTCATTTCTTCATTATTTTTTTTCTTTGTTGTTTGGAACTGGTCGCTTGGGAGCGATTACTTGGTTCATCAAAAAAAAACCATTCTCATAAGCTTGCTCACAACAATCATTCAGGGCCGAGACATAAAACTGAAACCAAAAAAATCACATTTCAGTAGGTAAATCCAATTTGTATTTGTTCGAATCTTGGTTAAACAAACCATAATTTCTTCATTCCTCTTCATAGGTCAATCAATTACATATGAAATTTCCTCTCCTCCTGCCCGTAATTAACAAGTTAGTGAGACTTTTTTCTTTATCTTTTTTCTACCTATTCAAGCCTAATGAATTTTTCGAGGTAAAATCGTGACATGAACTCGATTAAAAACACATTCCAACCTAACCCAACCAAACCCCAATCCTCTAGTAAGTTACACGAGTTTAAGAACCACGTACTGTATTTATGGACAAGTTCACAAGTCGAAGTTTGAAAAATGACAAAATCTTTGAAAACTTTCATTGTTAACATTGTAAAATAGGTTTTTGGCATACTTCATGTACTTCGTAAAGAAAAAAAGGAGTTCTTTTTGCCGTATTCAATATCAATTCAATATCAATATAAAGAATAGAAAGATAAAGTAAACAATATACTTCTTATATTCTTATTAATTCGTATTCCTTATTAATATTAATTAATATTTCGAATTAATAATAAATAATACAAATAAAGAATCTAAAAATAATATATAAATCTTAACTTAATATCTTAATATATATATAGATTAATTATATATAGATTAATTAATAATCTAATCAATAATATAGTAATATACTAAAAAATGATAGTATAATATAGAAAATAATATAGAAATTAGTAAATGATATAGAAAACTAATATAGAAATTTATATAGAAATTATTAATATATTAATGATTTTATTAATATATATCATAGTAATAGAAATAGTAATAGAAATTAAATTTTTTTTTACTCTAAAAAATATTTAATAAATTGAAAATAGAAATTAATAAATAAAATAGTAAAAAAAAAAAAAATAGTAATAAGTAATAAATTAATATTCTATATTTTAATAGAGAATCAAATATAGAATAAATATTCATCGAATATTAATAGAATAGAATTCTATATATAATTAATATAATAATTTAGAATTAATATAATAATAATAATTAATAAATAGTTTAAATAATTTTAAATAATTAATTAAATAATTAATAGTTTAAATAATATTTTCAATTTCTACATAAATTAAAAAAGAAAAATTTCAATTTTCTTTTATTAAATATTTAATTTCGAATTTTTAATAAAAAAAAAAATGAAAATAAGAATTTGGAAATTCTACTAAATTTCAATAAATTCTACGAAATTTCAATTCTATTAGAAATTTAGAAATTCTAAACAACTAAACAAAAAATGAAAATTCTATTTTGAATTCCCCCCATTTTTTTAGAAAGAATCCGAAGTAAAAGGCGAGAGGAGCGTCTTCTTTATACTATGGCAATATCGAATAACAATATCGAAAAATTAAAAAATTGAAGTAAACATAATAGAAAAAATCGATAAATCTTGAAAAGAGACATGTACCAAAGCAAGCAAAGAAACTTGGGCGCTTGAATCAATTTTTGTTTTGACTAACTGGTTATGGGTGAGTTATTAAGTTAATTCCAATTCGACTCGATTAATCTAGTATATTTTCCACATTCATAGGAGTGCGCCTATGTTTCTGATTTACGAATATGATATATTCTGGGCGTTTCTAATAATATCAAGTGTTATTCCTATTTTAGTATTTCTAATTTCCGGAGTCTTATCACCGATTAGCAAAGGTCCGGAGAAATTTTCTAGTTATGAATCGGGTATCGAACCAATAGGCGATGCTTGGTTACAATTTCGAATCCGTTATTATATGTTTGCTCTAGTTTTTGTTGTTTTTGATATTGAAACAGTGTTTCTTTATCCATGG